AAGCTCAGTATCTTACCATGAATTAATGAATAATTAGTGAAGAAAAATTCCTTTCTATAGTCCCTAGTCTATAGTGTCTAGAATAACAAGAAGAAAATTAATCTTCATAAATTTCATCGTAAATGTGAACTACTTATACAAATAAAAATACAAATAAAATAAAAATGCGGGAGATCGGGAAAAGATGCAGGGTCGGTTGTCGACTTGGCTAATCAAACACGGGCTAGTTCATAGATCTTTGGGATTCGATTACCAAGGAATAGAAACTTTACAAATAAAGCCCGAGGATTGGAATTCCATTGCTGTCATTTTATATGTATATGGTTACAATTATCTACGCTCTCAATGTGCTTATGATGTAGCACCTGGTGGACTGCTAGCTAGTGTGTATCATCTTACAAGAATAGAGTATAATATAGATCAACCGGAAGAAATATGCATAAAAGTATTTGTACCCCGGTGGAATCCTCGAATTCCCTCTGTTTTTTGGGTTTGGAAAAGTGCGGATTTTCAAGAACGGGAATCTTATGATATGTTAGGAATCCATTATGATACTCATCCACGACTGAAACGTATCTTAATGCCCGAAAGTTGGATAGGATGGCCCTTACGTAAGGATTATATTGCCCCGAATCTTTTTGAAATACAAGATGCTCATTGAATGCCAAGAAAATAATCTTCATTTTGATAACTCCAGATAGACAAAGAGTATTTCTATGTATGTTCTCTTCAAAATCAAGCAAAGTCAGTGAGTTCTCATTCGTAATTTTAATGTGCTAAATTTTCCTATTCTAGTTTTTCTTCTTTTTGTGCTATCATTCAATTATAGATTCATTGGAAATTCTCAAATTGGAGGGTACTTGTTTCTTGTTATTTGTGATGAACTGAACCAATAATCTGAATTCAAATGAAAATAATTTCGAATTATGCACCTTGTACCGCGCACATATCTTACAGATACTCTATAGGTTCGCTTAAGAGAGAATGAAGAAATAGAATAGGAAAAAAACTAAAAAAAAAAAAGAAAAATATACGATTTCATTTCGACTCTATCTAAGATTCATCGTGGATATTCCTATCCATCAACTTATTAAGAATAGACTTTTGCTTGGTTGGGTCTCTCAACCAACTAATTGAACCTTTCAATTCTGTATTGCATAGACATATATGTATCAAGTCGTAACGTTCTTCTTGATCTTGAAGAAGAACAGACAGAGTAGAGTAGGAACAAAAGAAAAAAGACGAGAATATAATTCTCATATTTTATATATGAGAGAATATGGATACTTTTTATCCTCTTTCTAGAAATTTTCGTCAGCGATTTTGAAATTGAAATGTAATATAATACAAAGGATAACATGAGAGTTACAGATACTTCGATGGCTAAGTATGTATGCTAATCGATACTATTAATGAATATGGATATGGATTCATAAATATCAAAAATGTGGATGTCGATCCATATCCATTATGTTGGATATATGAATGTTTTTGGTGAATAGATACTCATCCAAATGAATTATGTGCCAGGAACCAGATTTGAACTGGTGACACGAGGATTTTCAGTCCTCTGCTCTACCAGCTGAGCTATCCCGACTATTATTTTACTTAATATATCATCCTCATTTTATGATATGACTTCGTTCTATGTCAATTCAAAAATGAATTGATCTTACTTTGTGTGTACCTTATATAACACCAAACCCAACTTGGGTTAATACAAAAAAATATACACTCGGGTACATAACTTTGTGAAAGAAAAAAACGAATAAGAAAGAAAAAAATTTGGAACCACTAACAAATAAAACGACTAATAATGATAAATATCAAAAAAAAAAACGAAAAAAAAATAGGATAAAGCATTAACGAGTCAAATGTTTTTTTGGGGATAGAGGGACTTGAACCCTCACGATTTCTAAAGTCGACGGATTTTCCTCTTACTTTCAATTTCATTGTTGTCACTATTGACATGTAGAATGGGACTCTATCTTTATTCTCGTGCGATTAATCCGTTTTTTTTTTTCAAAAGATTTCTCAGATCCTGGAGTAAATTGATTTATAAATGATGTAATCAATGAGGATTCGATTCTTTCTGCCAGTTAATACAATCGATTCACATCACAAGAATTCTTTCATTTTGCATATAATCATCAATATAGACTCGCAGCGTCTTAATCCAGTTTGTATAGCGTTCAGTACATATATCTATGTATATGGGCCCCCCCTTTTTTTGAGTTTCAATAGAAGGATTCCTTTACCAACTTAACGCGGTAAACTCTATTTGTTAGAACATCTCCCATCGAGTCTCTGCACCTATCCTACTTTATGAACTGCTGTTGGTTTTCGTAAAACAGGATTTGGCTCAGGATTGCCCCATCTTTAATTCCAGGGTTTCTCTGAATTTGAAAGTTGTCACTTCGTATGTTTCCATACCAAGGCTCAATCCAATTAAGTCCGTAGCGTCTACCAATTTCGCCATATCCCCCTATTTTATACTATGCTGAAATCAAAGCGGTGTATTTTTTTTTCAATACGAATTTCATTAAATACCGCTTGATTGGATTTCTATTTATATGTAAACCAAAACTCTATAAACTAAAAAAGTGGGTCTTGTTGTTTGAATTTATTGCCTATTTTGTTTAATGTCTATTGGATACCCAAGGCCGACACCCACATTTGATACAACCCAAAATGATTCTATCATTTCTGTTTATGCAATTCAATAGAAATTGATACATGCCATAATATATATATATATGCCTCTCTTATTATCATTATTTTTTTTTGATGCATTTGAAATACTTGAACGGTCGATTCTTTTTTTGTCTTTAACTTCCGAGAAAATAACTCAAAAAAGGTATTTGATACAATATCAATCATTTTGTATCTAGTTATTAAAAATATTAATCATTGATTATAGCTAAAACGAAACTAATTATTTCAGTAATTTTGAAATTTGTTATTAGAAATATTTGAATTAGTTAGCATTTTGAATTCTTTAGAATTCTAATACATTAACATTTTCAAATACCTTATTGAAAGAAGTTTACGTTAAGTGTTGAGAAACAGAAAATGGATATCCATTTTATATCACTAAAATTTATTAATATAATAATTAGAATTTAGAATAAATAATCTAATTACTAATTATTATTTTCTAGAATATTGATCAATATCAAAAAATCGAAATCTATTGCTATTATGAATAGCTAATACTGAATAATTCATATTAATCGAAAAAAAAAAGATCCTATTCGTTTACGATGCATACACAATTTTTGCTCTATTTGAGCCCGCTTAGCTCAGAGGTTAGAGCATCGCATTTGTAATGCGATGGTCATCGGTTCAATTCCGATAGCCGGCTTTTGTCTATTTGTTTTGATTTTCACATGATTGAGAGTGTATTTTTGAAATCAAAGAACATTGAAATGGCTTTTTCCCTTTTTTCCAAGGGTTGCCGACCTATTATATGTCCCATTTCAATTAGCAAAAAAACAGTAAGAATTCGGTTTCGGCAGAACAAAAAGAGGATTGTTTTTTTTTCTAATAAATTTCTATTGATATGATATATAAATTAATCTAGAAAGAAAATGATTTCTATACATTTCTATACATAAATCAAAAATGGTAATTCTATTACTCCAATTCAATCCATTTCTTAATTCTTTTTAGGCCAATACTTCATTGTATTATTATTGTATTTCGCCTCGTTTAATTTATCAATTTATTTAGTTCAGTTTGTTTATGTCCAAACAAAAAAGGAGTCTTCATGTCGCGTTATAGGGGGCCTCGTTTCAAAAAAATACGTCGTCTTGGGGCTTTACCAGGTCTAACTAGTAAAGGGCCTAGAGCCGGAAGCGATTTTAGAAACCAATCGCGCTCTGGGAAAAAATCTCAATATCGTATTCGTTTAGAAGAAAAACAAAAATTGCGTTTTCATTATGGTCTTACAGAACGACAATTACTAAAATATGTTTGTATAGCCGGAAAAGCCAAGGGGTCAACAGGTCGGGTTTTACTACAATTACTTGAGATGCGTTTGGATAACATCCTTTTCCGATTGGGTATGGCTTCGACTATTCCCCAAGCCCGCCAATTAGTTAACCATAGACATATTTTAGTTAATGACCATATAGTAGATATACCAAGTTATCGCTGCAAACCACACGATATTATTACGGCGAGCAATGCTCAAAAATCTAGAGATATGATTCAAAGTTATCTTAATTCATCTCCTCATGAGGAAGTTCCAAAACATTTGACTCTTCACCCATTCCAATATAAAGGATTAGTCAATCAAATAATCGAGAGTAAATCGATTGGTTTGAAAATAAATGAATTGCTAGTCGTAGAATATTATTCTCGGCAAACTTAAACCTAACTCAACTAAGAAGAGGTTTGGACAACTTTATTACTCCTACCCCCTTTCCTTCCCATAAAAAAAGTAACTAAAAAAGGACGCCGGATAAAGTACTTATCCAGGGAATAGCAATAGCAAATCGATATCAAAATTACCGAGGGTTCGAGTTCTACCTTTTTGAATTTGAGTATGTGTTGTTCTTTGATACATTGTGTTCATTAAGATTGGTAAATTAGTTGAGGGTACGGAAAGAGAGGGATTCGAACCCTCGGTAAACAAAAGCCTACATAGCAGTTCCAATGCTACGCCTTGAACCACTCAGCCATCTCTCCTACGTAATGATTATGCCCCATCAACCGAATCAATAGCGAGCCACTTTTATTTTTACTTTACTTGACCTTCAAAAATTCCGGGCAATCAATTCGAAAAAAAGTATGAAAAAACAAAAAGAGGAAAGATATCGATTTTTTAGATATCCATTTATGTTATCTAGTGCCCCCATCCTTTTCGGATATTTTGACACGAATTCAATCAATCGTAAGGAATCAACTAATCGGTCTATCTATTTTGTTTTTTTCTTCAATTTCGAGATGAGATGGGAATCAGACTAGGACCTCTTCATTCTTATACTAGTCGACTAGATTTGTATGAAATCGAAACTATTTCTTATTATTTTATTTAATTCCGGTCAAAAAGAAAGAATTTAAGGAAGAGGAGTTTTCAAATTTTTTAAATTCTGTTTTTATGTTATTTCGTAGTGTCCAATTCCTTTGTTTGTGGGGAATCATTTTCTTACGAAATGGAATGAAAAGAATTTGAGAGTGGATTGCTATCTATGACTAAATCGAGTATAAATGGAAATTTTATTGATAAAACCTTTTCAATTGTAGCCAATATCTTATTACGAATAATTCCGACAACTTCAGGAGAAAAGGAGGCATTTACCTATTACAGAGATGGTGTGATTTGATCATTAGTTTACATATCTTTTCGATCTCAATTTTATTTAACGCCTTCAGTCTTATAAGACTGACGCATGATTTCGGACTAGAAAAAAAAATGAAATAAATCTACGCTTTTTGAAGGTGAGGTTTGTAAAAAAAAACAATTCCTTCTGTCGTGTATCCCCGATTAATGCAGCCTCAGATGCTTGAATTGTCGATTCTAGTAGTGAGCCAGAGGTTAAAACTTATGAATCTGTATTGCGGTGCGAGTCAACCCTCATCCATTAGAATCAATAGACAGTATAGGAGAAGAAGCACTACACCTAGAAATCAACAATACGCAGACTTTGACTTTGGTCGAAATTATCGCCTTCCTTATCGAGATCGAAACTAAAATGGTTGGGGCAACAAACATCCATCTCGTTCCTATTTTGGATACCTGTATAACCATCGAAGACTGTTGAAGTGACCAATTCCTGGAAATTAAAGGGCGTAGGGGACAAAGAAATTGTTGAAGTTACCATTTTTTATTTAAGATTAACCCATTTGATGTTAAAAAAATCTTTGGCAGGAAGGTTGGCTAGAGATTTCTTGTAAAAACACTAGCCCCACTCAGTCCATAACGAGAATTTTGCACTCTTTTTTGATTCCATGTATTATTCTCATTATGCACCTAAGGGAGGAGCCGTATGAGGTGAAAATCTCACGTATGGTTCTGGAACGGAGATTCTTTAAAATGAACGACGACCGTAACGGATGTCGGCTCAATCCGAAGGAAATTATGCAGAAGCTTTACAGAATTATTATGAAGCTATGCGACTAGAAATTGATCCTTATGATCGAAGTTATATACTCTATAACATAGGCCTTATTCACACAAGGAACGGAGAACATACGAAAGCTTTAGAATATTATTTTAGAGCACTCGAGCGAAACCCCTTCTTACCACAAGCTTTTAATAATATGGCTGTGATCTGTCATTACGTGCGGCTATCTCCACTATAGAAAGAAAAAAGGAAAGAGAAAAGAGTAGTAAATACTAGAAAAAAAAAATGGGTTTTTCTACATAAGCATCGTCCACAAAACGATTTTTATCAGCTGTAGCAAAGAAAGGAATTTCTTAGAAGTCGAAATATCAAGAAATAGATATGCCTAGATACTTTCTTCTATATTCTATGGATAAAGGATCCAATTGATAAAGAAAGCGCCGTCAAGATCAATTAGTGATGTTTTGGGACGATACAATAATAACTGCTTACTTAATTTAAGTCATGATACAAGAAAAAAGTTAGGAATCGACGTATGTAATAAAGTCGATCCCCTAAGGTATTGAGCAGCGGTGTAGCATCAGATCCCAAAGATAGTAAGTCTTTGTTTTTCTTTCTAGTTTTAATAGAAATAAAATGAAATAAAGGAATATGAAGAAAAGACTTTTTCTAAGATTCTCTATAAAATCAGTTTTTCTATGAAACCGAGATAGTTACCTTTGAGAAACTTCTAGCAATATTGTAAATGCCTATGTTGAGGGTGGGAGAAAAGATAAAACGAAAAAAAAAATTCATTATTAATATGAAACCAAATTCAAGTTTGAAACTCATACAATTAATCTCTTTTTGTTAACCCGATAAAAAAAAACAAGGGGGGGAGATCTCTGAGAAATCTCATTCTATTAGATATTAGATGGTGTAGATTGAAAAAACGGGATACCACAAGAATTGTGAGCCGTATGAGTTAGGAAACTCTCAAGTACGGTTCTCGAGGAAGGAATTGAACAGCCTATTCTGACCGGGGGGAACAGGCCATTCGACAGGGAGATTCTGAAATTGCGGAAGCTTGGTTTGATCAAGCCGCTGAGTATTGGAAACAGGCTATAGCGCTTACTCCCAGTAATTATATTGAAGCCCAAAATTGGTTGAAGATCACAAGGCGTTTCGAATAAGAGCACTCTTTTTTGATTTATTAGTCTGATTAGTCAAATGTCAAATAAAGCGAATCTTTTTTATGACAAAAACATTTCATTATATCCTTTCAAAGAGCATTTTCTATTTCGTATGGGATATAAACGATAGGCAGAAGTATAAACGATACGCAGATAGAGTCGAATATATATTTCTTTGCAATGATCCATGCCTGTTTTCATGAGATTTGGAATAAAATAAGAAGAAATAAATATGTCTATGTTGGGGGTAATGGAAG